TTTGGCTCGCTATGCCCTTATTCAAAGATAAAAAAGACTAATAGATCTATATGGAAATGCCCACCCGAAAGGAGATCCACTCGAGATCCCTGAATGCTTTCAATCTTGCTCCGCACTCGGGACAATACTCTAACCGAGTGAAGATATGAACGAGACTTCATCATTTTCTTTATTTCACTCATTTGATGAAACGGCAAGAAGTCAAGTAGCCGAGCTGGTTCCAACCAAAAACCCATCCTCATCATTCACCGCTTCCCCTACTGTACACCTCGACAATACCTTCTTCCAGAATGAAAGACAAAAGATTTCCGAATCAACACTCTTTATGAAAGAACCCCTTCATAAAAGAAAACCGTTGAATTGCGGGCTTAACACGCTCTGGCAGAGTGGCTCCCTTGTTAAGTGTAGGCCCCCTTGGCTCAGGCTAAGCGGTCCACCCACGATGGCTAGCAAGCACCACGGCGAGTATTCAGGCTAACTAGTGGCCCTGGACGTCACTATACCTCATCTTGATCGAGAAAATGCCGCGGGGCTATTGAGACACGTTCTGCACTCACCCAAGTCGAGATTCCATCGGGTGACAGATCCTCCGGAACGAGATAAGGCGGTAGGTTCAATTCGGCTACCCTTGCTTGCTGTATTGAGGGAAGGCGGGGCTTGCTTCCTTCGAGAGACATGACCAAGTGTGCCCCATACTCGATCTCATAGATACCCAAAAGGATTATTCCTGAGCCGGACGATGGAAAGGTACGAGAAAGACAGGACCTTGCTGTGTGCTTCCTTGCCTCACTTTGTCCCCTTTTGCAGTACCTTTTTCGGGTTTTCTATGATTCCCCTTTCCCATGCCAAAAGGTGAAAGTAGGGCCGTACGTGCGGATACGGTAATATAGACTCACTGAACACCGTTCGGCCTAAAGATGATGACATGCTGAGCCTTTCTTTGCCAGGAGGGGTGGCCCAATCTCCACCGGATCTAAGATCTTTAAAGTCTCGGCATGAGCGAGCACAAGACCAGGCACTCGATGAACAAGGGAAAGCAAGGGAACTCTATGAAGAGGGGAATCTTTCTGTCATTTTAGTCCGGTCCTACCGTCATAAAGATTGAAGGAGGGACCTCCGCAGGTAGTACCAAGAGAGATGTGGGCAACTCCTCCCAAGGGTGAATGTATCGGTTTTTGGGAGAATCAGCTTTCTTAGCAAGCGCATCAACCGACACAGACTCTGAAGCGGGATCAGAAGTCAGAGGCAAGCGAGGACTCAGCAGTAGGGGCTTTCGCAGTAGCAGTGCCATGAGTATGAAGCGCCCGCTAAGGAACAGATACTTAAGTGGTAGGAGGGAGCTAGGAGTCTTCCCTTGAGTCTTCCATTCATGTTTTCATGGGTGGCTACCTATGAGGTATGGCTTGAAAGCGGTTTTCTACTATTACTTTGGAAAAATGAACATACCCTAGAGATTTCTGGACAAACTAGCGAGGAGTTGACTCCCAGGAAGAGAACAAAGAGCAACAGACTTCGCTTCGATCCCTACTGCTTGAAGTTCAATCCCCTCAACAACAGGAAGTTTCACCTCCCTGCGGGTATAGGATTAGGATTAGATCGTACACCCGCAAACAAGACTTCCATGGGCGGCTACCCGCTTTACTTTCTTTATCGAGGAAGCTCGCCGTAGATCTATTCCTCTTCCTCTGCCTCAACAGGATCTGTGGTTCCCTCCGCTTCTTTTGGTCCTTAAGTGGAATTTTGGTAAAAAATATTCATAGCCTGGTTACACCTCTGATTCTTCTTCTTCAGAGTTAGCGCCGATCCTTATCTAAAATTCCCAAAAACCCAATTCTAAGGCAGGTCTTTTGGCTACCAATTGCCGTTTCAGTTTCCTCTGGTCTCGTACCGAATGAGATCTCTTGAACAGGGTTTTTCTTTGTCAGGTATTCCGCTTCCTACGCCATGCTTTAGTCCTCTTAGCCCTTTACAGAGTCATCCTCCTAGGCTAGGCTTGGATCATCCGCAACAAAAGAAAAGAGGAAATCCCTGCCTAAGCCTGAAACTACATGTAAGAAAGATTGCTCTAGTCTGAGATTTTCCTCGCCTCCCTTATAGAAGAGTAAGCTTCTGCCTATCTTCCTTCTTTTAAGAAAAAAATAGAGTAAGGTCTTTACCGATCTATTCTATGAAAATTCTTCCTTACCTTATATGCCTTCCCGAAGAAAGGTGGATGATGAAAGGTTCCTTTTCGTTACGCTATGGCACAACAAAGAAGCACTCCTGCTAAGCTAAAGGGCGCATAGATAAGCCCAGTTCTTCCATGAATAAAAAACATTTCTCTATAAACTATGGTACGATCACTCGAAAGTCTAATGGCAATTCCTTCTGGAAATGGGTAGCTATTTCTAGAGAAAAGGCTTTCCCGAGCGATCTAGTCCCGTATGCCTGGGTGCCAGATAGGAGAAAGTCTAGCTAACGAAAGAGAATAGATTAAGGCAAAGACTCCGAGTGAAAAACCCAGCCTGCAACCGAGGACGAGAGAACATATTACTTTCAATTTACTTTCAATACACAAGCGGGAACCCCCCTTTCATTTCATCCAGATGATCCTACGAGTCAGACGAAATCCCATTTCGGAAGTGAGACTACTGGCGTCGATTAAGCATAGAAAGCACTGCCGCCCTATTACCCACTGTTTTACATCTCAGTACAAACTCACCTGGAGCCTACCTAAGAAATCATTCTCTTTTGATGAACAATCGCTAACTAAAAGAGGAACCGCATAATGAAAGCACCGCTCGCTCAAAGCTTGAATCTATGTCTCCTAATCCAGTTTTGGAATCCTCCATTTATTCCTCTGGGATCTACAAAGATGAGAAAGAAAGTGTTTCTTTTTATATTGAATATAGAGAGAATCATTCTTTAGTTCGTGAGTTACCCATTTCTGGGAATAAGAACAGGATTTCGGTCTTTCCTCCACTTCAAAAAAGGGGTATCTAAAAAGCCGAGATCACTTCGTTTTTGCTTTCTCAAAGCAGAGGGAGCTAAACCTCCAACGAAGACAGTGCAAGCACTCAATTAGAAGTTGAGACACGCATTAGGTTCAAAGTCCATTCGATCATGCGCGGAAGACCTTCTCTTGTTACTAAAATAGGAAGAGGTATTACTCAAATTGAGTATATCCGGCGGAAAGAGATGGCGGTTCCTCGGCCTTGCCCCATTCTGCTTCTGAACCTGGGTTGGGAAAGCTGCTTCACTTCGTGCCTCTGCCATTGAATCCTCTCATTGCTCAAGTCAGTACCCCGGCAAGTAGGTAGTAAGGTCTTTCAAAGCAGTGGATTGAAGAAGGCATGTCATCGGTTTACTCTTTCCTAGAAAAGGCTACTCGTTCGACGAGCCTTTTTTGCTTTTTGGGATCAGATGTGGCATCTATTTGATTCAGTTTCATCGGCCTTTCTATAAAGAGCCTAGCAAGAACCGATTCAGATTCAATTGTTTGGTTCGACCGCAGGAGTTCCTGGCTGGCGCTTCTGGCCTGTCTCGATCTGCTGCTGTAAGACGAATGAATCCCTTTCTAATTCTCGTGTCTTGCTGTCAAGGCTCGTCCTGGCGTGTGAGTTGCGGCGACGTATAAGGAACGGTGTCTCGACGCTGTAGATCCTGACCTGCCTTGCCTTGGTGAAGTTGCCTGTGAGTATCTGGACCTCGAACACGGGAAGGCGCTTTGGTCATGTGACAACTCCTCGAGCTCTAGACTTGGGAACGGGTACGTCATCATTTAGTTAGCAACGGAAAATGGTGAAATTTACCTCAATACGCAGGTAGAAATATAACACTAAACTAAAGGCTTATGCCTTCACGACGTAAGGAGCGAAAACCAATTTAGCGATATTCGTTCCTTCTCTCAGGCTCAAGCTCTGTCTGGTCTTCCTTCCCCATTCCCCACAGGCTTCCGGGAGTACCGGCTCTTTACTCTGTTCGGCCCATAAGACTTGCAACACTGACTTACCGAAAAGACTGACTGCTTTCCGATTTTGCGTTCTGCCTCTACTAGTAAAGGGGCTTTAGCCTTACAACAAGCTTGACTTAAATTGAAAGAGTTTGATCTATGATACGCTTGAACTGAACTATCGGTCCTAGAAAGAACCCGCTTACCGTGACGGAAGAAAGACGGATTTCTTATCTAAGCCAAGCTTCCTTTTTTTCCCAAGTTCGGCTAGTCTGGTATGACTTGAAACAAAAGGTGTATCCACCGGGATTGAATCAGGAGGGTTTTTCCACCCACAGGCATAGTGACCAAATAGACCCTCTCTTGTAGCTCGCTGAAAGATCGGGGTTAGAATCGGGAACGGGCATAGAACGGAAAATGAGCCTGTTAACTACTTGCCGGGTTCGCCTACCTTATTAGATTCGGCCTACAGAACTGGACTTATTGGATTTGCATTCCTTTTTTTTAGAAAACTTCTTCACTGACCAACTTCTTTGATTCATCGCTAACTCCCATCGATCAAAAGAAAGACTAACGGCCTAAAAGCTTCCTTCGCCTGAGACTGAGCTTACCTTGCCCACTTGAATGTACCATCTATTTGAGTTCTATCTTCAGTTTCGTGACTGGATTAGAAGTTCGACTGAGCTATAGTCTCCGGACTAGTTGAGCACTGACTCCTATTCCACTACTAGAACTTCTTCTTATCGATTTGAGTGAGATTGAATCTTGAGCCCCATCCTTGCCTTGCTTTTATTTCCATTTCTCTTCTCCACGGATGAACACCGGAATGGATTGATCTGACCAAATCTCTTTCTTCATGTCTCGCCCTGAAGATCGAATTCTGTATTTACATTGATTTGACCTACCTTCTGCAATAGTGAGATATTGAGCTTTCCTCTATCTATCGCCTGCCCCTTCCACACGTACTTCTCGATCTTCCTTCGTCTTGGTAGTTCTCAATCAATTCGTACAATCCAATATCCAATAGGAGGTCTTTCTCTTTCTATTCTTTCTTCTTTCGCATTCGCTTCCTCAAGCCAGTTCAAAATGTCTTTTGAATCGAGAAATTGTTGACTGCCTATAATCATACTCGCATAACATCCATTTTCTTTCTTTTCATTGCAATAAACTTGGAAGTCTGGTCTTGCTTAAGCAGTAAGATGCTGGCTGAGGATTATGAGAAGGCATGGAGCTTAACAAAAAAATGTCTGAATCTAGGCATCTTTTAGGATAACTGGTGATCTAAAAGATTTGATTTTTGCCATGTTTTCCATTAGAGTGGAGGCTATAATTTGACTTTTTCTAACATCGCATGCTTGACGGATACGGATAGGAATTGTCTTTTCACCTGGCATCTTTCCAGTTAAAAGAATATATTTTCCAATCTTGCTGCAGTCGCAGTGTACCTAGTGTCAGTCCCGCTTTAAGCTGCAGTAAGGGTGCAGTGCAGTTTGGAGGGGCTTTAGTTCATTAGTCCTAATCTAATGCATTTCGAGTGCTAAGGTGGCTCTTACGTAGAGGGTACGAAGCTCTGATGAGGTTCCTCCATGGCATGGATAAGACGAAGCTGAGGGTCCCGAGGTTAGCGTTCAAAACTATCTAAAGAAAGGACTCAAATTCCGAGCATTCCTCGCTTTACTAGCGAGCTAACGTTATCAAGGCGTCTATATAGGAATGTGGTAGGCGCTTTCAGGCAGGGGTAGGGGTGCGTGCTAAGTGCTTATATGTCGTTGGATATTCGGTTTGGTATAGGTAATTTGCTTTCTTCAGCAGCATCGAGGTATGTTCTTTTCCTTTTTTTTAGGTTTTACATTTTTTCTTTCAATATTATAGAGTCCCATCCTTGTAGCTAGGTTAATAAAGAACCTTTGGATCTAGCAATGCTTGGGACAGAACTGATGTATGAGCGACCCTTATTCCAAAAGGTAGAGATGAATCCCCTATCCTTAGAAAGCTGGACCGTGCTTTAGGAGTGGGAATCTTCCTTGGAAGGGTTAGATGTTCAATTCCTCTCTCCGGGGGTTTCGGACCACCCTCCCCTAGTGGTTAAACTTGCTGATCTACCGAGAGCGAAGATTCCATTTAAGTTCTTCTATTTCTGGGCTCCTCATCCGGATTTCTTTAATTTAGTAGCTTCAGTGTGGGAGGAAGGTGGGGACTCCGATGTACCAACTTTGCATGAAACTAAGGAAATTGAAGGCTGAGTTGAAGAAATTTAACAAGGAATTCTTCTCTAACCTTCCAAGCCGTGTGGTCCAAGCTAAAGAGAAGATGGAAAATGTTCAGAGGCTGATTCAGCTTTCTCCTTTGAATGTAAATTTTCACCATGAGGAATCGGTTGCGGTTAAGGAGTACGGAGATTTGAGTAGGGCGGAAGAAAGTTTTCTCAAGCAAAAATCCCTAGTTCAATGGCTTAACATCTTCAATAAAAACTCCAAGTTTTTCTTCAAAGCCGTGAAGCACCACCATAACCGAAGTAAGATTTTCTCGGTGTGCATGATGGGACTAAGGTAGACAATCCTAAGGAGGTCAAAGAGGTTATTGTGAATGACTTTCAGAACCTTCTCAGTGAGCCCCAAGATAGATCCCGAATCCACCGTGATATGCTCAGAAAAGCGCTGCCCAAGCCTATCCCCCAAGCTCAGGGTGAGGATCTACGTCGTGAAGTAACTGAATTAGAGATTAAACGGTGCTCTTCTCCTTGAAGGACAACAAGGCTCCTGGACCGGACGGATAGAATGCAACTTTCTTTAAACGAGCCTGGAGTATAGTTGGTAGGGATGTAGTCAATGCAATCAAATCTTTCTTCTCCTCGGGGTGCTTGCTCAAGGAGATTAATGCTACTGCCATTGCTCTTATTCCTAAGGTTCCCAATCCTACCTCGTTAAGGGACTATAGACCTATCTCTTGTTCTAAGACTATCGTAAAGGACATTGACAAAATTCTTGCCAATCGCCTCTCTACCCCTGCTTGTTGGAAGACAGCAAACCGCCTTTGTTGAGGGGCGTAGAATTTTTGGATAATATTTGACTTGCTGAGGAGCTGATGAGAAATTATCACACATCCCTAAAGGTATGCCTCGTTGTGCATATAAAGTAGACCTTCAGAAAGCTTTTGACACAGTGCGATGGGACTTTCTTTTGACTGTTCTACGGATTGTAGGCTTCCCAGAAACTATCGTTCGTTGGATTGAGGAATGTATTAGAACTCCTAAGTTCTCCATCTCTCTGAAGGGGAACTCAATGGCTACTTTTCTGGAGGAAGGGGATTAAGGCAAGAGGACCCTCTCGGACCTTACCCTACCTCTTTGTTCTTACTATGGGGGCTTTCTTTCTCTGGTTTTCTAAATCTTATAGTTAGTCAAGGAAATTTCAAGTACCATTGGAGATGTAAGAAAGAGAAGATTTCCCATCTATGCTTCGCACATGATCTTATGATTTTCTGCAAGGGTGATGTGCAGTCGATCACAACAGTTGCCAACTGCTTATCTCTCTTCAAATCCATGTCTGGGCTTGCTCCTAATCCAGACAAAAGCAACCTCTTTACTTGTGGGGCGGCTAGGGATGTCAAAACCGAGCTCCTCAGAATTCTTGGCTACAAGGAAAGATCCCTCCCGGTCAGGTACCTAGGAGTCCCCTTAATTTCTTCCAGGATCAAAAAACTGTCGAGTTTGGAGGCAAGATCAAATTGGCAGGAGTTTAGTTTACCCTTCTCTGTCAGTATCATTAACCATTCTGAGCTATACCAATCGATAGCGTATGGAAAGGGCTTTGCTCCGTTGGTATAGTAGGTAGAGCCTTTTTTTGCCTTTGAGCCTTAGATAAATAACTTTACTGGATAAAACTAATAAAAAATAGGAAAACGATAAGCTCCAACTGGATCAATTGGAACTGGAACACCTACGGTGCCTTTGGCTTCGCCTCCGTTACGGTTCAGGGTCAACTGGAACTTGGTCAGGTACTAGAACTACGAGTTCCTTTCTCCCTAACAGTCGAGTGGCGAACATCCGGAGATTCTTGATCCAACGAAGGGGGATGGAATGTGGCTGCTTCTGGGGTTTCAGTTCATGATGATTCTGAAGTTGATGACAGGGTCGCATGCAGGGTTCCAAACCCGCGGGTAATAGACTATATCTCAAAGTCCAGCTGGCTTTTACCAGTCTGGTGAATTCCCCTAAAAGGAAGAAGTGGAGGATTAGTGTGTTCACCGGTGTTGGAGCTTACCTTAAACTTAGAGAAAGGAGAAAGGGGTGCTGGTTAACAGTTTACTTTATATGGGACGGGCCCTTTCTTATGTGTTGGAGCCCACATTATTCCAATCTGCGGCATATATTTAGCATATCTTTCTTGTCTTGTCCTCATCTCGCTACGGATTTTTTTATTCTAGTCACTTTAAGTGGGCGGGCTGCGAGAATAGCCACCCACGGAAGCACAAAGACCCTTTCCTCGAAGATTCCAATCCCTGGAGTCCCGAGCTCTTCCCTCCTTCTATTCTTTTTTCTTTCTTTTGTTTTCTGATATATAGTTGATTTTCATTGGAACTAATCCTTTCACTAAGCCATAGGCTTGCTTTCTTTTCTTCTTAGCCGGCCGGCGCACTGACCACACCTTCACCATATCTCTTTCTGAGTCAAAATGCAAGAGAATGAAAGCCTTGTCCAGCACGGATATGGATTTAGGGCTGTCTCTTTTCCGCCCATAGGAAAGGAGCTCTGGATCTAATCAAATAACATTAGGTCTCCTTCATTGAAATTTTCCGAAAAGGCATTGCACTCATACACACTGTATTTTTCACTTTCTAATTGAAATCCACTGTGTGAATTCCATTTTTCACATACGGGGTAGGAATTTCATACCTCTTTTGACCTTTGAAATCCGGAGCAGCGCCCATACTACTAAGATTTTCTGGAAACCCTCTATCTGAAGACTTTTCGTCGGTTTCCGCTAGGGTGACATCCCTTTCACTTCTATCCTTTTTTTGAAAGGAAGATTCTTTCTTCCATCCACTTTCTGCTCGATCCTCCTGGCCCTGCTTCAAGCATTTACATAAAGCCTTCTTCCCGCTCATACTATATTTATTTTGAATTTTCTTTTAAAGCAGCCAAAAAGCCGTATAGCGCTAGGCGCTCAAGCAAACTCCGGCTCCCTTTGCTGGCTTCAAAGTGCTAATTCTTGCGCGCTAGCCTTTTTCCTTCCGCAGGCTGCTAGTTTAGTTTGAGTTGTAGCACGAAATAAAGTCTACAGATCTCAAAATCTAAGAACGAGCTAGGGTGACTTTATTAACAACAAATAGAAAAGTATAACCAAAACTTAAATTTTGAATAAGTCCTACATCTCCTCCGAAAAAAGAGTATCATGCAACTCGATGGAATGACCCGACTCTTAAGAAATAACACAAAGTCCTACTCCTACGACCCTCGCGCGAGCTTCGTTCCCCATGTAAAGGCTTACGTCTCACTCACTTAGCTTCCTGAACCCCTTGAACCCCTGCAAAGAATTAGAGACATGGACCGAAGCCCCATAGTCAATACACCTGGAGTTCTCAGGGCCAGAAATTAGGTTAGATTCAATAATGAAGAGAGAAGAGACGTTACCCTCAGATTTCTTCATTAGGAGAGAGATTTTGGGTGCTGAACCAGATAAAGGTATCTCCGTTGGTTTAGGAAAACTAGAACTCTTGGTTCTGGAAGAAGCGGGTTCCGGCCCCTCCGCATCTTCATAGTCAATCGAGAGAAGTGTTCATCCGAGAAAAGGGGTATTCTTCCTCAAGTCGGTTATCCGTATCGGTGAAATGACTCTATCCTTAACACATACGCTTCGGTAGAGTTTCCCAACGAAATAGGCTAGCGCGTATCCCTCTCTCCAGTTAAGTACCTACCCGTGAGATTAGAGCGGATTCGCTTGTCGTTGTATTGTGTCACATCGACTGCAGTTTATTAATCTATCTGCTATCGGTTGAATCTCAATCTCGTATCAACAGATCTGACAGAACTACTTGAAAAGGAGGAATCCCAACGTTGAGTCAGAGCTGGAGTTAAAAGAAGAAGTCCCTCTTCAGCCTGTACGGAAAGCTCTTCTTGTGCGCGAAAACGATCAAAGAAAGATACATCCTATCTAATGATGCAACTACAACAGCATCCAAGGAAGAAAGAAGCAAGGCAAGGCTTCGTGGCACTACTTCTGAGACAGCTCATGTTCCACTACCAATTATTAGATCTTCGTTTTGATCGGTTAATAAGAATAATTACCCCTACTTCTCTCGAAAGAGTGGATCACATCCACTTTCCTATGAAAGAAGCCGCCCTACTATTCTTTTTTACAAGCAAAGGATAATGGGCATTACAGAACCCGAAGAACCCACGTTACAGAAGAAGATTTACTTCAGTGATTTTCTTTTTTCAATAGCTGTTCATTCTTCCTTTCTCCTCGAACTAGAACTAGGAGATATGCCCGCTATTACTAATTCCTAGGGCATTGAATAAGCTAATACCATTTTTGGCTATTAAGGATTTCGTTCCCCACGGTATAATATCTGTGTCAAATCTAGCAAACCCAGGGAGCCCCAAGCAGCTTGCCTATTCTTCTATTCTCCGATCAGTCAATAGTCTGTTTGAACTCCTAATGGAAAGACCTTGTTTTTCGCCTCAATGCCATTGGCTTTCATTAAGTCCAATGAAAATCGTGCCAGTTTTATCCAACCCCGTCGTAAGCATATTCAAAAGCCGATCTCACTTCCTTCAGTCTATTTTTCCCGGCAGTTGCTATAGAATGGAGTGAGTTTCGCTAGCCCATTAATTAGGTTATCACCTCTTCGTGCTATTAAGAAGAAGGAGTAGCCTTTCTCTCCATATGCTTGTTCGAATCGAGACTTATTTGAATAATGTCAGCTTCCCCCTCTTCTTTCGTCTATGTTTTGGGTAAAGCGGCTAAATCCTATGGAGAAATTCGCTACGTGAAAGCTAAAAGCTAAGCTAATCGAATCCGTACTCCTTTCTTATCTTATAACCCTTGTCTCCCATAGCCAATGGCTCATTTGCTTCCTGGAGAGCTGGGATAAGACTCAATCAGCCTATTGGTTTGGTTCTTTCGGTTCTAGAGAGTCAAATCTATCTCATCTTATTTAAAGATTAGAAAATGCCATTCATCAAAGAAATTCTCTCCCTCACTGTGGTCAGTCTGCTTTTCTGCTCATCAAGCTAATCAGTAGCCTGCCTTACGATACGAGGGCTAGTCTACAATGTTAACCAAAGCGCTAATCTCTTCTAATCCCTTCGCCTGCTAACTCATTAAAGTAAACAAAGTCAACCGTGTGATAGAATGCTTTCATGCCCGGAATGACTTCCCGAAGGAAAGGACTTAGCGCTTGAAACTCCTAGCTCAACTAGCGCTTCGCACCTTGCTTGACTGCCTTTTCACACTCATACTAGGAGTCAAAGAATGAACTCTTTACTGAGCTATTGCATAAGAGAGAGCTCTTTCTTTAGTATGAGATATCCGATCATGGTCCATCTACTTCTTCCTCTATTGATTCATGTGCTTAACGCAGGGAAGTCGGACTCTAGAAATTCCTTTTCACTGGGAACAACTCCTGGTTCATTAGTTCAAGCGGAATCCAATAACTGTAGTGCCTCACTTTCCTGAAAGCAGGAAGCACCGCATTCTTCTTATTATACGAATACAAGCTGCTTGCTTATCGGCTGTTGTCACAATTGAATTAGAATTAGCTACGATCCAAAATAATATCGTAGTATAGTGGCTGTGACGTGAACAGCGCTTCGCTCCTCATATAGGCTGCACCGTGCTGACCCATTCCCATTCAATCTGTAGGGAAAACTCCTACCGCCTCTCTTCCAACTAGAATGCTTTTTTGCAGTTCTTGTTTTGCTCCTCATTAAGAAGCACACCGGGCTTGCTTAGGTCTTCGGAATACGCAAGCGGTGTGTCTTTAACAACAACTATACAAATGAAAAAAAAAAATGAAAAGTGATACAGGAAGCAGTTTCCAGTGGAACTATTCACCGAAGAGCCTTACTACCAGAGCTAGTAAGCTAGCGGAAGAGCTCAGCTCCTACTATAGATGAAGAGCTACTATCATCAAGAGAGGGATTAAACCCTTTTCCGACAGACTGCTCGAATGGACAGACTCATTAAGAGAAGTGCGACCTCAGCACTGCATCTATCGACCGGGCTAACTGCCCCCCGTTTCCCGAAATACTTATTTTGCATGGGCCTATTCCTATCTATAAGTGGAATTCCCTTTCTAGGCCTAAAAGAAGGTCTTTTCTTTTATGGGGGTTCATGTCCCTATAGTGACCTATTGCCCTTTTTCTTGGGTTTCACACTAAGACTAATGAGCTCTAAAATGAGACTTGGGGATTGCTTCTGCCCTTACTGTACTGTGCTTCCAACTACCGCCCACTACATTAGTAAAGTTTAAAAGCAGCAGCTAGCTTTATTGACTCCACCAGAGGTGCGTAGCGAGGTACGTGCCGATTTCCTATTAGCTTGTGTAACTCATGTCACCTAACGAATCAATTAGCTGTTCTGATGAGCGAGTTTGCTATATTTTGTGTGTCTACATGGTTGATTGGCCGGCATCCCCACTACTTGTATTGATTTCGTCCCCCTGTATGCTGTGTACCGCGTGCTGGCTTCACTCCACTTGAAGAGAGTCTCTTAGTCACCAGTGTATTAGAGTTAAGAGAGGGGGCGGGCATATCTTTCTAAAGGACGGGGATTCGTGTACTGATTGCTTGCCTTAGCTTCCTTCTAATGCTCGAACTACACTCTCCTAGCTTCTTGCTTCCTAGTATCAGGCCTATGGTCCATCCAAAGGCAGGAGCTTTACGACACTTCCTTACTCGCCTTTATTATAATTATATTATTATTCTATTATTAAATAGAAAAGGCATATCTTGAAGACAGAAGTCGCTTAACTGCTTGCTGCGCCTATTACCTCTTTGCTTTCTTGCATCTCGAAACTGATTCAAGGTATACTATCTCCTATCTTATATGAGATAGCTTTCACAGGGATTCTTGCTAAAAAGAAATTAACATAGAGAGCGACTAGAGTTCACTTCAGGAATAGGGGTTGATAAAAGGAAATCCCTATGCAGCAGTTTATGATTTTCAACCTAACAGGGACAGACAGAGGCATTGACATATCAAATTTGTCTCGTTTCCCTTTGAGCAGATCAGAGCTGATGACAAGAGAGAGACCAGTTAATTAGGGTGCCCGGGGCATGCGCTCTAACTTGGATAGTTGCACGAAAAAGGGGAAAGCCCGACTCAACTTAACGCAAGGGCTCGTTGCAGACCGGGCGTAAAGCATGGAATTCTGCCTAACTAAGTTTGATCGGGCCTTAAAGCCTATCCTTTTATGTATGGATACCTCGCTTCGCCTGTTTAGGAGACAACAAGGCCCCTTTCTTTTTGGAATGGTGTGCTTTCATTCCATTTATGGGGATTTCACTTACTTATAAGTAGGGAGAAGCGCTAACAGTCGAGCCTGACGCTTCTTTTCTTCACTTTGGCATCATACAAGCTACCCGCGGTTCAATCAGGCTTCGAATACGCAGATGTAGGAGTATGCCCCTTGGAGTGGGCCTAAAGATAAAGAGAGTATTGCTATCTAAATAAAACACGACAGGAGATCGAGCCACAAACAGGACAAATCGCAGAAGCAGTTCTAATCTAAGACACTCGACCAGGAGCTTCTACGCGGATTAGACACCCACCTAGCCTACCAGGTTCCCAGTTCCGTCCGGGGGCTTTGTCTGCTGTCTTGCTCTGAGTAGAGTAGGGTCGGCCAGCATGCTAGGCATTGGAAAAGGAGACCGACCTTCTGTACCATATCCTGTTCCCAGACCCATTATATAGAATCGAAGTGTAATGGCCCAGGAGGATAAAAGAGTAAGCCAAGCAGTAACTAATCATGCGTCGTGTGAAACACTAGGAGTGGGGATCCATTTGGGGATACAAGGGCCCGACTTAATCTCAAAAGAAAAGAGAGTACTCGCGAACGCCTCCTGTGTGTAAGGCTTAGCTTCCCGATTCACCATTTAACTCCTCTTGCCAGTCCATCTTTTCCAAGCGCATAAGACAACTGTAGCAGAGATCGGCTAAGCCATAGCGCTGGTTCTATTCGAATGCAGGGTCTATAGAAGAGGATAGTTCCGGATAGTTGGCCTTGGGGCTTTTCATCCATAATGATATGGAAGGGGTCCTCCATCACAAGAAAGCATGTCGCCTGGCCCTTCCTCTTTGGTTTGGTTTGCTACGCCCGAAGCCCCACTTCATACCAGTGACGCTCTTCAGCCCTTGATTCGTGTCGAAAACGATCGAACTCATTGTCTCTGGGGTGAAATCACCTGTTTAGGCACTTCTCTTCGTCTACCCTTGACCTTTTCCCTTTGGGTTCTCAGACCCGTAGGATAATCGATCAAATATCCTACGCAGCATTATCCTACGCTAGGCATGTAACGAAGATTCTCCCGCTTTTGGTAACTGGGAGGGGGTTCGGACTATCTTCTTGTATCAATTTATCTACCTGTTACATCGTCTTGTTGCTCTTCATAGAATAGCTAGTAAATGAGATTAGTTAGCAGGCTTTATTCGTAAATAAGGAGACGGAACGGATAGAGCGATCCCCCTCGTGTAGGTGGGGAGGGCGAACTTCTCTATTTCCCTGCTAGTGCACTACTTCCTTTTCTCTGTTTAAGGCCCTTCTCCCTCTTAGTCATGTGCTCGTGTGTTCTTGTTATCAAGGATTGGCATCACCAGGTTGAGATTAGTAGGGACGAAACGAAAGTAAAGAAGAAAGCTACAGGCTGTGTTCTAGTTTCAGAATAGGATAAGGAAGGAAAGTAAGATCTACTAAAATAAAAAAAAGAAGTCGAAAGAATCAGAGCTAATTCCGACTTTCCGGTCATATAAACGAGTGGGCGTCTATGAGTTAGTTGGCTTCCCTTTCTTTCATGATAGAGTCTCTAAGAGAGAATGCGAGGGTTCCGCCTGAGTGGATTGAGGAAAGATTGACTATTTGAGTCATACATAATGCCTTAGCGGCTTATATAGAACCTTTTCCTGAAAGAGTTGGGTGACTTCTCCGCTGGCACTATAGAATATGAACTGAAAGACGAGAATGATGAGACGAGTCAAAATTTCTCCATTCTTATTGATTTGAGTCATAGAGCTCTATATATTTCATAGGCAGCCCAGCCCTTGTTAGTTATTATAGAGAGTCTTCTTTCATTCATATTAAGGAGCAGCCTATGTAAAGATTATAAGTATCCCTGTTCTCTCTTTCTATTCTTAAGGGCCATCGAATGTCTGGGAAAGAAGAATGAATCTGATTTCAATAGCGAAACTAAGGTCTTTTTCATTGAGTTAAGATGGTAATAAGGGGCTTAATTGTGAAAGAAAGACCCCTTACCACAAGAAATATCATACCAAAAGCAAAAAATTTGATAAACAAATCTAGATCGATGATATATTCTAAGACTCCTCCTAAGCGCGTCAACATTTTAATCGGAATCTTTCTTTTCCCAAGGAAATGAAAAATGGAAGAATCTATAAACAGCCGAACTAACCCTAACTTGAGAAAAAAAAAAGCTAGCTGACCTAATGAGCGTAGGCACAAAAGATTCGTGTATATACCGAACGTAACGAAAATTCGGAAAAAGGCTATAAAATGCCCTATCCCAGTTATCTAAAAAAAAGTGGAATAAGACTAGGGTGAGAAGTCCTCCAGATGGTATACCGACATGGGCTGACCAATCTCTCCCATCCTCATCCAAAATAGGAGACGACAAAAACGAAGAAACAAGACTCAAAGTATACTTATTCCCTATTAAAGGTTGACGCTTTTCTAAAAGACGTGAGCGCGAGATCATATTTAATGAAGGAGTAAGGTCCAAATAGTAAAGCATTTCTACTTTACTCCATCCAACCACCTCTACATAAAAATCTCGTAAACTCTTATCTTTTTGAAAGCCGAAGGAATTGTCACAAAAAACAGAAGAAGAACAAAATGCCTAAGAGCTATGCATCTGTTAGTGCTATGCCCAACATAAGGATGGAATTAGCAAGATTTTTGGGGGTCATAGCCTAGAGGCTTAGGTTCTGGAGGCGGTCGATAGGTAGGCACCCTCGTGTTTAATGCACTTTACTTGTCAAAGATAACCCGGTCAGCAAAAGAAAGAAATTGTCGACGCCTACGCTGACCATTGCTTTGACCTTTCAAATTTGACTGTTGAACAGGAGCACTCTGGACTGTCGAAGCGATGGGAGCTACCTGGTGTGGCTGCTGATTTTGATCTTGTTGGGATGAAGGATATTTCTTTTGTTGCCCTAATTGGAGTGGAGCACAGGAGTATTGCTGTGGAGGTGGTTGACTCTGAACTTGAGATTGCTGGTAGGTTTGGGAGTGGAACTGTCTTTGCTGAGAAGCAGGTTGTTGCTGCTGGGTTGTCACAGCTTGGACGTTGTTCCATCTCCCCCTACGTCCCCTTTGGTTTGGTTGCCGCAGATTTGCTGGGGAAGAGGGGGGGCCCTGGATCCTAGACATCCCCGATGTCTTAGGATATGGTGCTAAAAGTCCCGAACTGAGGGAAAGCTCTAGGGAAGAACCCTTGCGCACCAAAATGGAAAAAGCCCTTTCCCCTTTCTCTAATAATAAGGTAAGGCTATGAAGCATCTTAGAGTATTCCATTCCGTTTTTCAGCTGGATCCGGGCCTCTTGTTATTGTTCGGCCTGAAACAACTGTATTTAGTAGAGAGAGAGGGCTTTTTCGAAAGGCTATCAACTGAAACGTTTACGTATATAGATATAGTGAGTGTGCGTGCGGGGTGTAGGTATACCACTTACGAGAAAGAACCCCAAGTCAGTAAAGTAGTTAACCAAAGACAAGTAAGTAGTTCGTCAGTTCTTCCTCTGACGCCTCCCGTTCATTCTTCTTCATTTCATCATCTTTGTTGTGTTGTTCTGTTCATAGGTCCCAAACCCTTCTTAGCTTAGAAAGCCCTCTTCCCTCTACTTAAGTTAAGAAAAAGAAGAATGCTGCTTGATTGAACGAACATTGTAAGAACCTTTCTAACTGACACCCCAGTCATAATGCCACCCACGTCTTTTTTGTTCAAAAGAACAAAAAATTTTTTTGTCTTTTTGATTTGAGTTCATAATAACTGGCAGGTTTCATTAATGAAAAGAAAAGCGGTTTTTTTTCCATCTGCTAGCATTGTGGTTTGGAATCGATTCTTTATCAACGGCCCACCCTTTCTTTGAACCTTGTCAATGATCGAACTTAAAGATATGAACTGAGTGCCATTTGATGAGTAACTGAGAACAAAGGAGAGGGATATGGAAAGAATGAAGTAATGAAAGAGGAAGTCATTGCTAGTAGTAACGACTTGTCACGATCCATTGGTTCATATAGAATCCATGTCCTAGGTGTATCAAAAAACATTCTTTTCGCTAAGCGTATATAATAAAATAGAGTGAAAGGGTCCACCCCGAAAGCAAGGGGATACTAACTAACAGCTGAGTCCTCTCCGAACCGCAGGAGATAGTTGCCCATCATACGGCTCACCAACTTCACTTGCCTCTATGGGAGGCTCGCTCCGGGCAGGTTCGGATCACTTACAATACACGGCTCTACGAAGGTGGGTTAGGAAAGTTTTCAATATGATTTTTTTCCTGTATTTGTTCGATGAGAAATGCGAGTCTGTTTTGTCCACTTTCTCCATCCCCCTCTATCAAAATGATCAAAAAGGAATTTCTTCTTCTTATTCCCGTGTTTGATCTCTTCCATCTCTGCCTCGCTCGTTGTCACCTATGTTGAAGAAAGGTTTGGAACCCTGTAGAGAATGAAGAGGGGCCAAGGCTCTTCCTCTCAACAGTGCTTTTCGAGGCTCCAATCTCCTCCCTGAATAAGTAAGGCCCGTTAGCCTGGGCGAAGATGGGGATAAAGAGTAAGGATTGAAGCCCCCTTAGCTCTGCCAGGCACTGGACAGGGGTTAGTAAATGTGTAGAGCCAAGTGTAGTGTGGTGTAGTAGTAGGCACTTCTAGGCCCCTTCCCGGCTACTGGATTACTCCAGTGCTTCGGGTACTACGGACCCTCTGCCATCCATTGCAGCGGAGCCGTTTCATGAGCAGGGGGGCTAAGCACAGTTCTTTGAATCAAACGTTGAATGAAATCGATTCTTTTTTAGATATCAAAATCTAAATCGGATAGGATAGATGGATGGATCTATCTTTCTATTCATATAGATTACTAAAAAAAATGGATTTATTAAGTAGCGTAGCAAGAAGCCCCAAATCCTTGATTTGGCCAGGCCAGGAAAGACTGCACTGCTTTGGGCCCAGGAAGCGAAGGGAATGAGCTCGGCTGCTTCTCCTCCACACTTCTTTTTCTCCGTGCCCGTTCCGCATGCGCTTCGCGCGCAATTGGCGCTTTGCTCTCCTCTTATTCTTCATTGGACGGTTCGGATGGACTTCGCCGTTCTTTCCCAACTAAAATAGAAAAGGTAGGTTATAAACCTCGAGATGTCGATTCGTTTTCCGCCCCCAATGAGATGGGGAATTTGTAACCCCCTATTTAGACTTTCGGGCCCTTCATCTTTCTGAATCGAGACCCGGCCCGGCTCGCGTCGTTCCAACAACCGGCGGGGAGCACCTCAGTATACGATCGCGCGCAGTAACTGGGAGTCCTATTACACTTAAGGCCAACTTCAATTCACCAAACCAAGGTTCATCTCGTGTAGTGATTGTGGACTCGTACAAGGATATTGAGTAGACGGTTGATGTATCAGACTCGACCCTATCTTTCGTAGCATGCATTCCCATCCGTGTCGCAACTGATTCGGTAAGCTACGTGTCCGGTGCACGGAGAACTGCCTTCGGTCCCCAAAACTGACTTACTCGTGGCAACCTTCCGGCCGCCCAACGACCTATAACGCTAGTCACTACTCCCACTGGGGCTAGGAAGTAAGCCCCACAACCCAAAGCGGCGAAAAACAAATAGAATTTGCTACAAAAGCCGGCTAACGGGGGTATTCCTGCGTATGAGAACATAGTAATGGAGAAGGTAATAGCCAAAATAGGATTCGTTTTGGCTAGAGCGCCCAAATCAGCTATATATTTGACACGGGTTTGCCGTAATGCTGAAACTATGGCGAATGCATCTAGCGTCATTGATGCATAAATAAAGATACCAATTAGTAGTGATTGAATTCCTTCTATGGTTCCACATGAGAAACCAGTACGAATATAACCTACATGTCCAATTGAACTATGAGCTAGAAGTCTTTTGACTTTCGTTTGGGCCATGGCGGCCAGTGCTCCTAAGATCATAGAAGCAATGCTGCAGAAAAAGAAGATTTGTTGCAATGTAGCTCCATAAGAACCATAAATAGAAACACGTGAAATATTAGCAGAAATCGAAATTTTAGGCGCAATAGAAAGGAATGCTGTAACCGGGGTGGGTGAACCCTCATAGATATCAGGTGCCCACATATATAGAGTCAAAAGAGATATTGAGTCCGAAGGGGAGGGGGTTTTCTTCGGGGCTCGAGAGATGGAATAGAGAGGGCCCTACAAGTTTTGAATTCGCCGCTGGGGAATTCACACGAAAGGGAACGAGGAATTCTCAACGAAAAAAGTGCTCTCTGAACCGAACGTGAAAGTCGTTTTCCATCAGACGGCTGTTCCCGTAACTCTACTCTCGACTTGGATTATATATCCAAAAAGGTCCGCTCTCGGCCATTCCACACGCTGCCTAGCAGAGGCGTGGTTATCTGAAGTGGATTCTCTCCTTTGTAGTAGATGCCGAACCTGCTGTGCCCCATTGACTAAGAAGGGGGCGGGGGCAGCAGCTACATGGACCCCTTCCTTTCTGTTGTTGCCAGCGCTTTCCCGGGCCGAGCCGGAATTTTGTAAAGGGCAGGCAAAGCCCGAAGGCTGCTATCCCAATAGGCCAGCGGGCGGAACGAGGAGAGGGCCCGGCAAATCATACCACGGCGGTCAAAAAAG